CGCCGATTTTCAAGAACGGGAGTCTTATGATATGTTGGGAATCTCTTATGATAATCATCCACGCATGAAACGGATTTTGATGCCCGAAAGTTGGATTGGTTGGCCCCTACGCAAGGATTATATTGCCCCTAATTTCTATGAACTACAGGATGCTTATTGAATGATAAGAAACTTATCTTAGCTTACAAGACTCAAGAAGGAGTATTTTTACGTTCTTTCTCGTCTAGATAGAGTAACTGGACTCTCATGTCATTCGTATTATGATGGGATAAAAAAGGGGGGGTTCGAGGTTTATTTATATATAATTAATTCGAGTAAATTAATATTACCCAATATGCAATGCAAAGTATCATATCCATTGGGGGATGGGCGGAGCCAATAGGATGAATCAAAAGATACATCATGAACTATGTACCGCGCACATCACTTAGATGGGCCCCGGAAAGCAAAAAATGTGGGAAGGGGCGAAAAAAATGGGAAAATTAAGAAATGAAAAGGGATCAGATTGGATTTGTACTGGATCGGAAATGATCTTTTCTATTCCTACCCCTAAACCCTCTGAACAGACTAGACTTCTGTGTCTTTCAGACAACTTCGGATATGTATGGAGTATTAACATGAGCCAAAGGAAGGATAGTAGGGACAAACAAAAAAGAAGAAGGAATATATTCCTTTGCCGATCCACAAGGGTCGGGATGTATGTTGTAGATACCTCGATGAATAACTACTAGACTATGAATGTAACGAATATGTATTGTATCCCGATCCATATTCATTTTCTCTTTGTATATATACATTTCGACACATTAACCATATGCCAGGAACCAGATTTGAACTGGTGACACGAGGATTTTCAGTCCTCTGCTCTACCAGCTGAGCTATCCCGACCGTCCTCTATACATTATCCTACTGTAGGACATGTATCTGTGTCAATTAATTTAAAGGTACTAAAGAAACATTACAAGTCCTGGGATTTCTTTTTCTTTGGATTTTTTTTAAACCTTTATTTGTAAGGGATATGAACTATGAATGATTCAATAATGGGATTCCTTGTATATCCTTGTATACAAATAATACATATACATATGTTATGGTTATGTTCGTTTGGACATATACTGCATTTAGCTGCTGAAGCAAGAGAGAAACTGCTAGGATCCGTTTGTCAAAGAGTCGAGCGAATGAATATCATATCTAATTTGGACCCGCTTCCAATTTGGAAGCGCTGGCGAAAAAAGAGGATAAATGTTTAGGTCGTAAACTAGGCATTTATTGGGGATAGAGGGACTCGAACCCTCACGATTTCTAAAGTCGACGGATTTTCCTCCTACTACAAACAAATTGCATTGTTGTCAGCATTGACAGGTAGAATGGGACTCTATCTTTATTCTCGTTCGATCAGTCATTTCTCTCCCAGCCTTATACTCTGGAGTGAATGATTTTATCACTGAATATTTTATTTTTCTTTCAAATTGGAATCGATTCAGAACACAAGAGTTATGAACTAATTATTAATATATTTCATATATATTAATAAATATAAATAAGAAAATAAAAAAAAAATAAGGATTCGGGTTGTGATTAATCGTTTGATATTTCAGTTGATATTTCAGTACATAGGATCATCCCCTCAGAGTTCCGATGGATAGATTCTTCTACCAACCCCTCAACCCCATTCGTTGGAACAGCTTCCATTGAGTCTCTGCACCTATCCTTTTTTGATTCTCGCTTTCTAGGAAAGGAACCCTTGTTTTCTGTAAACAGGATTTGGCTCAGGATTGCCCATTTTTCATTCCAGGGTTTCTCTGAATTTGGAAGTTACCACTTAGTAGGTTTCCATACCAAGGCTCAATTCAATCAAGTCCGTAGCGTCTACCAATTTCGCCATATCCCCCTTTCTTTCTTTTGAGGCCGGGACCCTATTGTGATTCCATTCCCCTCTTTCCTTTCTGTTAGAACCATTCAATTCATTAAATACCGATCCGATATCGGAAAAAAGTGCCTGCTCCTATTTTTAACCCTTTCAGCTCTACCAGACCAGTGTTTGGTTCAATCAGAACCAGAAATGATTCTATCATTGATGTATCCGCAATTCAATATGGATAGCTATATCCCACATATATCTGCCTCTCCTCCGCGCATTTTCCCTGCTCGATATGAAATAGTGGAACGGTCAATATTCTTCTTCTTTTTCCTATCTTTACGAATAAAATCAGAGGAGTGCATAATCTCATTATGATCCAGATTGCATTCTTAGGCTAGATCCGTTATAACTAAATAGACTAGCTTAGCTATAATAAGCTAAGATCACAGCAGCTTACTGAACTAACTCACTATTGTATTTTTATGTTATGTGAGTTGAGCCCGCTTAGCTCAGAGGTTAGAGCATCGCATTTGTAATGCGATGGTCATCGGTTCGACTCCGATAGCCGGCTTTTTCCTATCGATGTTTGATCCATGATTGATAATGTCTCCTTGAGATAAAGGAATAGTGAAAAGACTCTTCCCTTTTTTCTTCCAAATCTCGGGTTCCCGATCTATTATGTCTATGTCGCAGGAACTTACATTCCAATTCAATTATGAGTAAAAAACTTATTGGAGCAGTTGTATCTCTATAGAACAAATCGTGGGATACTTACTTACCATATATACATATATACAAAATAATACGGGTATTGATACAATTCATCTAATTTCTCTTTTTAGCATTAGCACTTCAGTGGGTTTCGCTTTGTTTATCGTTTAGTTCAGTCTTAAGGTTTATCCTATTCTTTAAAATAAGGAGTCTTTATGTCTCGTTACCGAGGACCTCGTTTTAAAAAAATACGCCGTCTGGGGGCTTTGCCGGGACTAACTAGTAAAAAACCTAGGTCCGCAAGTGATCTTAGAAACCAATCCCGCTCTGGGAAAAGATCTCAATATCGTATTCGTTTAGAAGAAAAACAGAAATTGCGTTTTCATTATGGTCTGACGGAGCGACAACTACTTCGATATGTTCGTATCGCTGGAAAAGCAAACGGTTCGACGGGTCAAGTTTTACTGCAACTACTTGAGATGCGTTTGGATAACATTCTTTTTCGATTGGGTATGGCTTCAACTATTCCTGGAGCCAGGCAATTAGTTAACCATGGACATATTTTAGTTAATGGTCGTCTAGTGGATATACCAAGTTATCGCTGCAAACCCCGAGATATTATTACTACGAAGGATAAACAAAGATCCAGAGCTTTGATTCAAAATCATATGGATTCATCCTCCAACGCGGAATTGCCAAAACATTTGACTCTGCACTCATTGCAATATAAAGGGGTAGTCAATCAAATAATAGATAGTAAATGGGTCGGTTTGAAAGTCAATGAATTGCTAATCGTAGAATATTATTCCCGACAAACTTGAACCTAAAATACCCAGCAAAGGTTCGGACAATTTTGTCCCTTTTTTCGCTGAAAGAAGTAGAGGGATTTGATCCGGATTTTGATCCCATTCACGTATCGCAAATGGATCAGCAGTGATATTTTCATTCACTGTCCGCTCTTTTCTTCCCCCTCTTTTTGTTCTTTTCCTTTTACGTATCACAGCACAGTAATTAGGAATAGAAAAAAATCTCTATAAAGAAAAGAAGGGTCTTTCTCTTCTCTTAGAATAACGGTATCAATTGGTATTTGATACATTGTGTGGTTGGTAACGTTGGTGAATTAGATGAGGATACGGAAAGAGAGGGATTCGAACCCTCGGTAAACAAAAGCCTACATAGCATTTCCAATGCTACGCCTTGAACCACTCGGCCATCTCTCCTACATAACCTTATCTTATTAATTATGACCCAGAAACCAAGTGAATAGCGAGTCACTCATATTATTTAGTACAGGTACGACCGATCCATTATCATATCAAACTTTTTGTCAAGGAACGATCTTCCTTCAAGTTTCGAGGGATAAAAAAGAAAAACGTATTCATCCTTGTCAAGACGACGGACGCTCCCATCTTATTGATATTTGATTTCTACCGGATTAAACCAACGGGTTGGAATGAATCAACCGATGGATCCTTTCCAGTTTCATTTCAGATTTTTCAACAATAATCCCTCCCATGAGCTATGGATCTATTACAAATTGATGAATCATCTCATGGATTTTCATTCTATAATCTTATGGTGTCTACACGCTATGCACACAAAATGGATAGTTATCCTTACCCCATTTTTATCATGGAATGCTTATTCCATTTTTTTATTATCATAATGAAATCCAATTTGGGTTAGGTTATGATAGGATAGGTTATTGTTTATTATATTAGTATTAGAATCCGTAGAAAAAATTCCTTGATTCTTGCATTTCAATGAAATAGCTAATAGTCTCATTGGTATACTACTAAATTGGAATCGAAAATCCAACCGTATTCAAATAGTTCCTTATTGATCCCTTCCCAAAAGTACTGAGTAAAAGATCCACATTTTTTGATTTTATAATTAGTTTAATTAGTTATTAGTCTTTTTTTTTTTATGTCATTTCGTATCGTACAATTCCTTTGTTGTGGGATCATTTACCCGCGAGGGGTAATGAGAAGAATTATAAAATGGATTGCAAACTATGCCTAGATCTCGGATAAATGGAAATTTTATTGATAAAACCTCTTCAATTGTAGCCAATATCTTATTACGAATAATTCCGACAACTTCGGGAGAAAAAGAGGCATTTACCTATTACAGAGATGGTGCGATTTGATTCCTTTTTTCTTACTTACCACTCTATTTAATTTATTCTTATTCTTACAAAAAGAGACACGATTCGGTATGGAAAGAAAAAGATTGGTAAAAACCTACGCTTGGTGAAGGTGAAGTTTGGAGATAGAGCAATCCCTTCTGTCGTGTATCCTCGATTGATGCAACCTCAGATGCTTCAATTGTCCATTCTAGTATTGAGCGAAAGGTTACACCTATAGGTTCTGTATTGCATGTCAATTCTACTGTAATAGTGCCAATAGGTGGCATAGGGGAAGAAGCACTACACCTAGGAATCAACAAAACGAAAACTTTGTTATATAATTCCCCCTTCTTCTTATCGGGATCGGGACTACCAAGAATGGTTAGGACAACAAACATCCATCTCGTTCGTACTTTGGATACCCGTATAACCATCAAAGATCGTTGAAGTGACTAATTCCTGGAAATAGGGGGCGTTAAGAACAAAGAAATTGCTGGAGTTACCATTTTTCTCTAAGAAAGACCAACATGTTTGGTATTAAGTAAGAAAAGACCTCTTGCAGGAAGGCTGGCTAGAGATTTCTTGTAAAAACACTAGCCCCTGTCAGTTCATAAGGAAAATATTGAAATCTTTTTGGTTTGATTCCATGGATTATTTCCCTTAATATTATATTATGCGCAGAAGGGAGGAGCCGTATGAGATGGAAATCTCACGTACGGTTCTGGAACGGAGATTCTTGGAATGAACGACCGTAACGGATGTCAGCTCAATCTGAAGGAAATTATGCGGAAGCTTTACAGAATTATTATGAAGCTATGCGACCAGAAATTGATCCCTACGATCGAAGTTATATACTCTATAATATAGGCCTTATACACACAAGTAACGGAGAACATACGAAGGCTTTGGAATATTATTTCCGAGCACTAGAACGAAATCCATTCTTACCACAAGCTTCTAATAATATGGCCGTGATCTGCCATTACGTGCGACTATCTCTACTATAGAAATAGAAAGAAGGAAAGAAAGATCAAATCCGCTAGTATTAAAACCTCCTATTGCTAGTACTAGGAAATCTAAGGAGAAACAAAAAAAAATAGGCTTTCTACATATCCATTGTCCAAAGGGGAACGATTTTTAGAAGCTGTAGCAAAAAAACAGACTTCATAGAAGCCGATATATGAAGAACTAAGTATAGCCCATATACTAGATTCTATGGATAAAGGATCTAATTGATAAAAGAAGCACCGTAAAGATCAATTATTGAGGTTTTTGGCCGATACAATAAGACCTGCTTACTTATGTATGTCATAATATGACATAAAAGTTAGGAATCAACTTATGTAATAGGGTTGATCCACTAAGGTATTGAGCAGCGGTGTAGTATCAGATCCCAAGGAGAGTAAGTCCTTTTTTCTTATCGAAGAAAGTCTTTTTCAAAGATTCTATATGAATTTCTAGACGAAACCGAGATAGTTAACTTTCAGAAAACTCTAATGATAGAGGGAGATATCTATGCTTCATTCTTCTGAGAGTGGGAGAAGAGATAAAACTGATTATTGATCCAAATCGGAGTTTGAAACTCATGTAATTAACTTAACCTCTTCAGGTTATTTGATTTGGCTAATCCAAGAAGGGATAGATCTCCGATAAATCTCATTCAGCTAGATACGGTAGATTAAGAAAGATGTAACGCCAAAAAAGAGTTGACTGCTGAGCCGTATGAGGCAGGAAACTCTCAAGTACGGTTCTAAGGGAAGGAATTGACCTACCTATTCCGACCGGGGAGAAGAGGCCATTCGACAGGGAGATTCAGAAATTGCGGAGGCTTGGTTCGATCAAGCTGCTGAGTATTGGAAACAAGCCATAGCGCTTACTCCAGGTAATTATATTGAAGCACAGAATTGGTTGAAGATCACAGGGCGGTTCGAATAAGAACACTTTCTTTTTGAATTGAATTCACTTAAATTGTTTGTTGGATCCATCAAATAGATTGTTGCCCCGGGGGAATCAATAGAGGAATTTCATTATATCCCTTCTAAGATCGTTCTTTTTATTTCATTTGGTACCTTATAGGGGTAGACGATATATGCATATGGCACAGAATCTCTTCCTTTCTCTTAGCGATTGCTAACTAATCAAAAAGACGTCTAAAATCGATATCGGGATATTTCTTATCTTAGTCATTAGTAATGACTAATGAGAGATCTTGTGATTTGTAATGGCGTAATACGTTGCATGTAACGTAGCATACAAGTAGACCCATCTAGGCACTCATACATCGAAATATGAGTAGACTAGGTTGGGCCAAAAAGTCGTTTTTGGCTCGCGTCGGGAAGGGATTTACAAAAAAACGGTCCGTTGAGCACCTCATAGATATGTCATAATAGATCCGAACACTTGCCCCGGATAGACTTCCATATCATAATTGCTCATAATTGCTCTAGTGAATAACTAAGGAAAATTGTGGGGGATAGAAAGGAACTAATCATAAATATATATTTCTCAGAGGTTCACTAATTACTTTACTGTTTGTTGGCGGGTCTCTTCGTATGTGTTGTCCGGAAAGAGGAGGACTCAATGATTATTCGTTCGCCGGAACCAGAAGTGAAGATTTTGGTGGATAGGGATCCCATAAAAACTTCATTCGAGGAATGGGCCAGACCCGGCCATTTCTCAAGGACAATAGCTAAGGGCCCTGATACTACCACTTGGATCTGGAACCTACATGCTGATGCTCACGATTTCGATAGCCATACCAATGATTTGGAGGAGATCTCCCGAAAAGTATTTAGTGCTC